TTGATAGATAGACACCCTACCTAAGGTTCCGAATTAAACCAATGGAATTCTGTCTGCTATATTTTAATAAATAAAATAGTGCTTCTGAATTTATCTTATCCTTTAAAGAATTTTTATTTTTCTTTGTTGATTAATGAATCCTTGAATAAAAAACTTTGTTGTAAAAATATCACATAGATATTTCAACCTATTTTTTGATTACGAAAAAAAAAAAAGAATTAGACACGATATTAGTGTTCATAAATCATGACAACAATCTATAATCTATCTTTTTATTTAAATTAAATACAAATATGTATCCAGGAAAAAAAGATTTCTTTTTTTTTTCAATTCCATTCTTTTCTTTCTCTTTTATTTCGTTCCTATTCTTCTTTCTCAGAAAAGGGGACTTTAACCAAAGTAAAAGATTACTTCGTTCTTGATATGATAGTTATTTATTTAATCAGTGGATAGGAACATACTCTGGATCGGAATCGTGGGGAGTACTTCTTTATCATTTCTACTAATTTAAAGTCCCAACTCAAATTCCCTTTCTGTACAGAAATATCCTCCTGGATAACTCCTATAAACTCCATTACGAATCCTTTGTGTATCTTGGTCTTCCTAACCATCCACCCGTTTTTGCTCAACCTTGCATTATGGTAATACATTTATTGTAATAGATATTAAAAACTCCATATGGTTGATCTTTTGAACCCGCTTCAAGTCATGATGACTAATCAACCATTCTTGGGGTAAACCGTCTCTACTACTTTTACTTAATTCTTGTACATAGGAAATGAGATTCAAACCCTTATTTTTTTTACTTTACTGCAAATTTACATGCCGTTTTCTTTCACTCATATAACTATCTGGTTTAATTTATCAATTCAAATGATGAATCAAAAAATGAAAAATTTAATTTATTAAACTTTCTTCCGAGAAAGTAAAGAAATTTGGGGATTTTTTACGGCTCACCGAATCACACGTAGAGATATTGATAATACACATAGAGTTAATGGTATTTCATAACTAATTGATTGGGCAGCAGCCCGTAAACCACCTAAAAAGGAATATTTATTGTTTGATCCATATCCTGACATAAGAAGTCCAAGGGGAGCAATACTTGAAATAGCAATCCATAAAAAAACACCAATACTAAGATCGGTTAGAACAAGGTTATAGCTAAAAGGAATTACTGAAAAACTGAGTAAAATGGATATGACTGCTATAGATGGTCCAATACTAAACAAACCAGCATCTCCTCTAGATGTAAGAATATTCTCTTTGAAAAGTAGTTTTGTACCATCTGCTAGGGCTTGAAGGATTCCCAAGGGTCCGGCATACTCAGGACCAATACGTTGTTGTATCCCCGCAGAAATTTCTCTTTCTAACCAAACAATTACTAGTACGCCAATTATAATTCCTAATACAAGAGCTAAAATAGAGACAAGGATCCATATGATTCCGTAGTGTTCTTTTAAGGATTCCAATCTGGAAAAGGAATTGATAGCTTTTATTTCTGTTGTATCAATTATCATTTCAACGATCAACTTCTCCCATAATGATATCTATGCTACCTAGTATTGTCATAATATCAGCCAATTTCATTCTTTTAACTAAATGAGGAAGAATTTGCAAATTGATAAAACCCGGCGGTCGGATTTTCCATCTCCAAGGAAAAACAGTCTGATCTCCTATCAAAAAAATTCCCAATTCTCCTTTTGGGGCTTCGACTCTCACATAAAGTTCTTGTTTCGATAATTCAAAAGTCGGAGAAGGTTTTTTACCAATAAATCGATATTCAAAATCATTCCATTCGGGATCTTTTACTCTAACAAAACGCCGGGTTTCTAAATTTTCATAGGGACCCCCTGGGATTCCTTCCAGAGCCTGCTGAATAATTTTTATCGATTCTGTCATTTCACCGATTCGTACTAAATAACGAGCTAATGAATCCCCCTCTTTTTGCCATTGAACCTTCCAATCTAATTCGTCGTAACACTCATAGCGATCAACTTTACGAAGATCCCATTGTATTCCGGAAGCTCGTAGTATTGGTCCTGATAAACCCCAATTTATTGCTTCTTCTCCACCAATAATGCCTACGCCTTCAACACGTTCTAAAAATATAGGATTCCGTGTAATAAGCTTTTGATATTCAGTAACCCTTGTTAAAAAGTAATCGCAAAAATCCAAACATTTATCTATCCAGCCATAAGGTAGATCAGCAGTTACTCCTCCAATACGAAAATAATTATGCATCATTCGCATACCAGTAGCAGCTTCGAATAGGTCATATATTAATTCTCTTTCCCGAAAAATATAGAAGAAGGGGGTCTGTGCCCCAATATCTGCCATAAAAGGGCCTAGCCATAACAAATGAGAAGCTATACGACTCAACTCCAACATAATGACTCTGATATAGCTAGCTCTTTTAGGTACTTGAATATTTCCTAACTGTTCGGGTCCATTCACAGTTATTGCTTCTGTGAACATAGTAGCTAAATAATCCCAACGTGTTACATAAGGCAAATATTGTATAATTGTTCGGTTTTCCGCAATTTTCTCCATCCCTCTATGTAAATAACCCAATATTGGTTCACAGTCAATAACATCTTCACCATCTAGAGTAACGATGAGTCGAAGAACACCATGCATTGATGGGTGCTGAGGACCCATATTTACTATCATGAGGTCTTTTCTTGTAACTGGCGCAGTCATAAGTTTTTTATCGATTCATTCTTCCATGAATTGCTGAAAGTGAAAGGAAGTTTATCAAAATTGAAATGAATGAAAAAAATACCAAGATTCCGCAAATTAACGAGTTTTTCTTTCTCGAATATCCAACTGATCAATTAATTCTTTATAACGTACTTTATTTTTTTTTGACAAATAAGCCAGTAGTCGTTGACGTTTTCCCAAAATTTTTCGCAACCCCCTCTGAGATAAATAGTCCTTTTTGTGTAATTCTAAATGAGAAGTAAGTTTTCGTATCTTATTGGTAAAACTGAATACTTGAAATTCAACTGACCCTTTGTTTTCTTCTTGAAAAATAATTGAAATGAATGAATTTTTTACCATAAATTTATCCGCCCCTTTTTAGATTAGAGATATATATTTTAATGATCAGTAATAATAATGCTAGTCATTTTATTTTAATGCGATATAGATATATACAATAATCTAAATTTCTTTATTTAGATTTATGGATTCCAAATTTTATCAATTATTTTTATTTAACGCATATATTTTTTTTTTGAATTCAAAAAAGTGAACAAATTTAACCTCACCTCCGATTTACTAGATTAAAGATTTTGTTAATTCACTAAATCTAATTGATACATTATTAATTATTATCATTGGAATATAACACGGGGGCACTGTTTGCTTTGATATATCTTCTATGGTAAAAGAAAAATGTAAGTTTTTAACCGCGGATACATATGTATCCTTAACATATTAAAACGACTGCCGTTATTGGTATTAAACCAATAACGATTAATACAAGCTAAATCTTCTAATCGATAATTAGGCCAAAGAAAAAACTTGAATTGAATTAATTCATTTTTATCTCTAATATTTTTTGTCCAGTTCTTGTTATAACATACTGGATTTCTATCCGCACCCTTACCACTTTTTGAATTGAAACAAATGAGAATTCTCAACTCTCTACGACGTCTAGATGATAAAATATTTTCAGGAACAAGCAAATAAAAATCATTTTTATCTCTATTTCTTTTTTGATATTCTGAAATGGACTCATTAAAATGAGTCTTATCAATATATCCTTGTTCGTGGTATCTTTGATTACTTGTTTTGTATTTACTTTTATGAACCAAGGAAATACCTATGGTTTGATACATAATAAATTGTCCATCATTTTTTACAGACAGACGAGTAGGTTCGATAATAAAAAGTCCCTTTTTCATCAATTCTGGAAAAGTTAAATTGTGTTCAATCAATATTATATCCAAACAGAGTTCTCCCCGTTGAATCGAGGATATAGTAATTTTTCTTGGATTATTCAGTCTAAGCAGGAGACAATATACCTTGATATTATTGATTATTCTTTGATTCAAAGAATCGTCCCATCTCAATTGAAAAAGCAAATAACGTTTCAGGAAGAGATCCATTTCTGCTTCCGTTTTACTTTTGTATTGTTTTTTCTTTTTAGGCTTTTTACTGTTTGATTCCGCATCATTTTCTTCAATACCCTTTTGTTGGTTTGATAGTCCAAGATTGCCTTGTCCTACGGGTTCTTCTTTATTTTCATTCTTTATTTTTTTATACCATCGAATCAAAAAATTCCTTTTTTGTTTTTCATTGGTGTTTTCATTCGTACTTGCCCCAAAATTTTCATTTTTATTCGAATTTAAAAAAAGAAATTTGCTTCGTATAATCCACGGTTTTATTTTATATATATTATATAGTTGTAAAAATTCTGGGAATAACCAAAGTTCCAAATTTGGTATTGGACGGTTTAGTATTTCTTCATTCATTCCCATCCAATCAAAAAATACCCTTTTGATATTTTTTTTTTTATCTTGATGAATCGTAAGATAAAAAAGATCTTTTTTATCAAATTTATCAACTATTTGGTAATTATTAGTACTTTGGTTAATCTTGGTATCGATTTGTATCCAGGTTTCAAGATCAGCTTTTTTTTTAAGATAAAATTTTAAGATTTTCCAATCAAAATATTTTCTATCTGCATTTTTTTCGATATATAAAAAACTGCCTTTTCCTAGATAACTATTGATAAGAGTACTCTCCAGGATATTAAAAAAGTTGTCTTTATGTATGGTAGAATTGTAAAAAAGCTCTTGGTTCTTATTTATTTCCAATCGTAATCCATAAATAGAAGAGGCCTTTTTTTTTTCAAAATTAAGGGATTTATATGATAAAAGGTCATATCTATTGTATTTTGGAAATTTTTCTTTTTCATTCAATAATGAATGTACTTCAGAAATATTTTCTTTTCTGTAAAATTTTAATTGGTCTTTCTCATATGACTCCCATTTATAAATTTTTTTTTTTTTAGTCATAGTCATACAACGTTTATTAATTCTAATTTTATTCCGCCATCTTTGTGGTATTAATCTAGACCATCTAATCTGAGATAAATCATATTGATAATGTCCTCTTAACCATTTTTTCCAGTCATTCGAATGATGAGGTTTTTTATGCCCTAATTCGGTCTGAAATATTCCTTGTGTTCCAAAAGAATCCTTTATTTCAGTCTTAAGAAATAAAGATGTTCCCTGATATTGAAGAACAGATTGTAATTTATACAAACTTCTTCTAACTTGGGCTTGAGATAACCTATAAAATACATATGCTTGTGACAAGCAGGATAAATCACTAAAAATATGTGAATTTTTTTTACTAACAATATCAAGTGACTTTTTTATAGTCGAAATAAAACGACTTGTATTTGGATTTTTTTTATTAGTTTTTTCTTGATTTGGTTCATAAATGTATTGATCAATAATTTTTTTTGTTGATTCAAGAAAAAGTTGTGTATTTATTAGGGGAATATTAATGATAGATAAACAAATATCTATGTATATTTTTTCAATGAAAAATTTTATAAAAAAATGGAATTTATAGGTTAATCGAGCATTTCTTCTTTTTAATATTTGCCAAATTTTTTTTGGTGACTCTAATTTTTTAGGATTATAACTTCTTTTGTTAAGACTAATATTTATTGATGGAGTTTTTTTTTTTTTCTCTTTTGTAATTCTTTCTATTTGATTTCGAATTATATTGATTCTATTAGTCAGATCTTTCATTTTTTTTTTTGTCAGTGAAGATTTTAACCAAGCCGGAGATTGAATCTGACTAAACGATTCATCAATTATTTGATTTCTGATCAGAAAATCTTTTTCTTTTTTAGTTTTATTCGATTCATATACTTTTCTTAATCTAAACCTAAATAATAGAATTGTATTAAGTTCTTTTATTCGTTTTTTTATAAATATAACATTTTTCATAATCCATTTTTTTATTTCTTTTAAAACTTTTAGAAGTAATTTTGTTTTTCTTTTTAAAATCTTTAGAGCTAGAAAATATTTCTTTTTAAATTTTTCAATTTTTTTATTGAGCTCCTTAATAATGGGTTCAAAAAATGAGGGGAGCTTTCTAGGAGAACCAAAAGGAAGTTCAGCTTCCATTCCCCAAACTGTCAAAAAACAAAAATCAGATTTTTGCTTTTTTTTTTTCATTAGATCTCTAGGAGAGTTAGATCTCTGCCAAGGTTTCAGATGGAAAGGAAATAGAATTTTAATCTGAATACCGTCTGTTACCCAATTTTGCGGAAATTCTGTTTCTGATAATTGAACACCATTATAGGTACATTTAACATGCATTTCTCTATTCCATTCCTGTAAATCCTCAAACCATTCTGGAAGTTGAAATAATAACATACGTCCAATATTTTTGGCTATTATCAACGAAGGCAATATCAAATATTTTCTAAGAATTGATTGAGTTATTAACATGTAACCTCTTATTCCTTGTGCAAAGGGAATGGTATCCCAGGCTTCTGCTATTTCTATCTGTACTATTTCTTTTCTTTTCTTCTCTTTTCTTTTTGTCTGCTCTGTTGCATACTCCCCAATTTGGACCTCTGCTACGCCCTTTATCCAATTTCTAAAAAGGGGTTTCGTTAGTTCGAAGATATCAAAAGAAAAAGGGGGGTATTTTTTGATCCTGTCCAAAAAAAGTGGGGAGTGCACATTTGCTTGAAACAACTCCCAAATAACTATTTTACGCCTTTGAGCACGTATAGAACCCTTGATTATGCCTCGTCGAAAATCAGATTGTTGTGAATAACGTATCAAAGCTAGTTCGTCTGTTTGATCCGAAATTTCGGTATTCGTTGTATTAGGGTCGGTATCTTGCTTGTTATCAGTAAAAATGACCACACGCTTAGCTTTTCTTGATCGAATTTGATGATCCAAAGGCACGTCTTCTTGATCTTCTCCCGATTGTTGTTCCAATTCGGTGATTAATTTGTATGACCAGCGGGGGGGTTTTTTACTGATTTCTTTTATTCCAATATCTTTTTTTATAATTTCATTGATTAATTCTTGGGAATCTGTATACGGAAACGGAAGAAGAATACTATGAATCCTATTCATCCCAACTCTCTTTTTGAAATTTTCTATAGAAGTTATGATTGAAAGTGAAAACCTTTTTTTAATTGTTCCGCGATATGGCCCGTTCAAGAAAGGATCATACATTATAGGCAAATATTCTTTTTCAGTATCATTATTACACAACCTAGTTCTTGTTTCGATTCTATCCAGAAAAAAAGACTTGTTGTCTAGAGCTTCAATTCTATTTCTAAATTCGTTGTTTAAATTATTACTTTTTTGTTTGTTGATAACAATCCAACGATTGTCTAGCTGATAAAAAGGTATTTTTTCTAATGTTGATAAAGATATCTTTTTTTTTATAATTTCTAAAAAAGTTGACAAACTTGGCGGGTATGTAAAAGATATTCTTTGTTTTCCA